TTATTTAATTTCTTAAAAATCATTAACTAGTTCATTCTGAAATTGATGAATTGGTTTCTATTTCAATAAAAGACATTTATAAGAAGTATAGGCAGACCACTTTTTTTTTCAATTTTAGAAACTAAAGAAAAAAATTACTAAAATATCGTTTATAAAGTTATGTTATGTATAATTACTAATTTCATTAGAATTTGAAGATTTCAATTAAATTAAGTTTATTTTTTCCTGGATTTTGATCAATTAAAAATCACATGATGACATATTATATTTATATATATTTATATATTTTTTTATTTTAATTCGAGGATTTAATTCGAGGAATGCTTTATTCTATTTCAAATAATATTTTTTTTATGATTTTTTATAAAGAGAATGTTATAAAGAAAAAAATAGATAATGAATAGTAAAATAAAAAATCACTTCTTTTGAACAATAGATGTCTTTCACATCCAATAGAATAATAAGTAATCTCTTAATTTTCAAATGGCAGTTCCAAAAAAACGTACTTCTATATCAAAAAAACGTATTCGTAAAAATATTTGGAAAAAGCAAGGATATTGGGCGGCTTTAAAAGCTTTTTCATTGGGTAAATCTCTTTCCACCGGGCAGTCAAAAAGTTTTTTTGTGCGACAAAGAAATAAGTAATAAAAAATTGTGAGAATCTGAATATACATGACTCAAAAGTTGGCAATTTTTATTTAGATATCAGGAATATAAAATGAATGGTTTCCATTACCCATTTTTTTTTTGAAAAACGAAAAACACAGGATATAAAGGTTTACCCTTTTTTAGTATATTTAGTATCTTTTTTATGAACGCAATTTAAGATTTTACTCATTGATCTACTTAACAATAGTTCCATTTTTTCTTTGTTCGCCTATTTCTATATTAACTATATAAAGATAAAGAACTGATACAAGACAAGATCTTTAGCCAAAATAACTGAATCCTTGATTTCAAACTTTTTTGTAAATTTATAAATTATTATTTCTCTGAATTACTAACCTAATATATAAAAAAAATTTTAGTTGGTATATTAACTATGAAAAATGTATAAAATTTAAGTGATTTAAAAGAAATCCTATTTTTTGGGGTTTATTAATAAAATGAAACACGATAAAGATAAATTATAAGTGAATCAGTAAAAAATACAAAAAAGTAAAAAGGAGAAAAGACTTTTTTGAGTTCTATCCCCTATCCGGGGGTAGAACTAGTTAGTTACAACGAGCCAATTCTCGAAGAGGATAAAATCCACGAAAATTCCAAGTTAAATAAAAGCGGTCCTCTAAACTAAAAAAAAAACAATCAAATTCCTATGAATTTTTCTTCATCAATTTGATTGTTTTTTAAAAAGTATTCTAAAAGTATTCTATTGAATTTACTTTATTCAGTCTCGACTATTGAATAGAAATACGCTATTATAAATTTGAGTAAGCCGCTATGGTGAAATTGGTAGACACGCTGCTCTTAGGAAGCAGTGCTAGAGCATCTCGGTTCGAGTCCGAGTGGCGGCATGCCCTCTTCTAAAAAACAGAAAATAGATTCTATAATAAATTCAATTAGTAATTGCCGCTTCGTAATTAAAGGACCCCTTACTTTATATTTTAAATTTTTATGATATTTTTAACTTTAGAACATATATTAACTCATATTTCCTTTTCGATTGTTTCAATTGTAATTACAATTCATTTAATAACCTTATTCGTCGATGAAATCGTAAAACTATCTGATTTGTCAAAAAGAGGCATGATCGTGACTTTTTTATGTATAACAGGATTGTTAGTCATTCGTTGGATTTATTCGGGACATTTTCCATTAAGTAATTTATATGAATCATTAATCTTTCTTTCATGGAGTTTCTCCATTATTCATATTGTTCCATATTTCAAAAAAAAGAAAAATTATTTAAGTGCAATAACTGCACCAAGCGCTCTTTTTACACAAGGCTTTGCTACTTCAGGTCTTTTAACTGAAATACATCAATCCGAAATATTAGTACCCGCTCTCCAATCTGAGTGGTTAATAATGCACGTAAGTATGATGGTATTGGGTTATGCGGCCCTTTTATGCGGATCATTATTATCAGTAGCACTTCTAGTCATTACATTTCGAAAAGACATAACACTTTTTTATAATAAAAACCGTTTATTAAATTTCAATGAATCTTTTTACTTTGGTGAAATTCAATGCATGAATAAAAAAAGCAATGTTTTTGGAAATACTTATTTTTTTTCTGCTAAAAATTATTACAGGTCCCAATTGATTCAACAATTGGACCATTGGGGTTATCGTGTTATTAGTATAGGGTTTATCTTTTTAACCATAGGGATTCTTTCGGGAGCAGTATGGGCTAATGAGGCATGGGGTTCATATTGGAATTGGGACCCAAAAGAAATTTGGGCATTTATTACTTGGACCGTATTCGCGATTTATTTACATAGTCGAACAAATAAAAAATTGCCCCCTGCAAATTCTGCTGTTGTGGCTTCTATTGGCTTTC